AGTGCTGTGCCTGATTAAAGGGTTATCGTGATAGGATAAATTATGTAATTCATTACCATCACTAATTATATTATCATTTACATATTATAGATTTAAACTATCCCTTGAAATATCAAAAATTTCCGTGCATCATACACTAAAATGTATAGAAAAGTAAGCTAAATTAAGCTAATGGGTTCATACCCCATCTATAGAGATACCTCTCTTTTCTAATGAATCATAATTCTTTAAAGTTTCTATTTTTATTTACATTATTAAGTGGTATATTTATTACCATTTCATCAAATTCCTGATTAAGAGCATGAATAGGTTTAGAAATTAATTTACTATCATTTATCCCCCTAATATCTAATAGTAATAATATTTTTACAACAGAAGCTGCATTAAAATATTTTCTTATTCAAGCTCTAGCTTCCTCAATCCTTTTATTCATTGTTATTTCAAAATCCTTAATTGAAAGAATCTTTACAATTATTAATCCTTCTATTACAAGAATTATAATCTCAACCCCCTTATTGATAAAAAGAGGTGCAGCCCCCTTACACTGATGATTCCCTAGAGTAATAGAAGGATTAAGATGAAATAATTGTTTTATTTTAATAACTATTCAAAAAATTTCCCCATTAATATTAATTTCTTACATAATTAACTTTAATTCATTTATAACCTTCATTATTATTTTATCAGTTATAATTGGAGCAATTGGAGGTTATAATCAAACATCAATTCGAAAAATTTTAACTTATTCATCAATTAATCATATAGGATGAATATTAACCGCTATACTAATAGGAGAAAATATATGAATTTTATACTTCACTATTTATTCATTCTTAACATTAACAATTATCATAATTATTCACCCCTTTCAAATTTCATTCATTAATCAAACCCATTTAATTAATAATGATAATAAAATTATAAAATTTTTACTATTTTCATCCTTGTTATCCCTTGGAGGACTCCCCCCCTTCCTTGGGTTTTTACCAAAATGAATAATTATTCAATTTATAGTTATAAATTGGTCAATAATTGTAATTACCTTAATAGTTGTATTTTCATTAATTACACTATATTACTACTTACGAATTTCTTATTCTGCTTTTATTATGCTTAATAATGAGCCATCATGAAGTTACTACTTAAATAATGAAAATAGAAAGATTTTAATCTTATCTCTTCCTTTAACTTCTATCTCAATTCTAGGTTTAATTTCAACAGCTTTTATTAACATTTTTTAAAATTTAAAGGCTTTAAGTTAATTAAACTAATATCCTTCAAAGCTAGAAATAAAGAGGTTTCTTTAAGTCTTAGTAGTTTAAACTACTCCTATAGAATTGCATTCTATAATCATGTTATGAATATAAGACTTTTATTAGCAGAAGAGTTATTTAACTCCTTAAAAGATTTACAATCTTTCACCTACACCTCAGTCATTCTACTAATTTGAAACGATGATTATTCTCAACTAATCATAAAGATATTGGAACATTATATTTCATTTTTGGAGCATGAGCAGGAATAGTAGGTACATCACTAAGAATATTGATTCGTGCTGAATTAAATCAACCAGGATCTTTAATTGGAGATGATCAAATTTACAATGTTATTGTAACAGCACATGCCTTTATCATAATTTTCTTTATAGTTATACCAATTCTCATTGGAGGATTTGGTAATTGACTGGTTCCATTAATATTAGGAGCACCTGATATAGCTTTCCCCCGTATAAATAATATAAGTTTTTGACTACTTCCTCCATCCTTAACCCTACTATTAGCTAGAAGAATAGTTGAAAGAGGGGCAGGTACAGGTTGAACAGTTTACCCTCCATTAGCTAGAAGAATTGCCCATGCAGGAGCATCTGTAGATTTAGCAATTTTTTCACTTCATCTTGCAGGTGTTTCATCAATTTTAGGTGCAGTAAATTTTATTTCTACAATTATTAATATAAAACCGATTAATATAACCCCTGAACGAATTCCATTATTTGTTTGAGCAGTGGGTATCACTGCCTTACTATTATTATTGTCATTACCTGTTTTAGCAGGTGCTATTACAATATTATTAACTGATCGAAATTTAAATACATCATTTTTTGATCCTGCAGGAGGAGGTGATCCAATTTTATACCAACACCTATTTTGATTTTTTGGACACCCAGAAGTTTATATTTTAATCTTACCAGGGTTTGGAATAATTTCACATATTATTTGTCATGAAAGTGGCAAAAAAGAAGCATTTGGTAATTTAGGAATAATTTTTGCTATACTAGCTATTGGATTATTAGGATTTGTTGTATGAGCACATCATATATTTACTGTTGGTATAGATGTTGATACACGAGCTTACTTTACCTCAGCTACTATAATTATTGCAGTACCTACAGGAATTAAAATTTTTAGATGACTTTCTACAGTTTATGGTTCACAATTGACTTATAGAGCCCCTTGTTTATGATCTCTTGGCTTTGTATTTCTTTTTACAATTGGTGGTTTAACAGGAGTTGTATTAGCTAATTCATCAATTGATATTGTTCTACATGATACTTACTACGTTGTTGCTCATTTTCATTACGTCTTATCTATAGGAGCAGTCTTCGCTATTATAGCAGGATTTATTCAATGATATCCCTTATTTACTGGTCTTTCTATGAATCCTAAATGATTAAAAATTCAATTTATAATTATATTTTTAGGAGTTAATTTAACATTTTTCCCTCAACATTTTCTTGGATTAGCAGGTATACCTCGACGTTATTCTGATTATCCAGATGCATACACAACTTGAAATGTTATATCATCAATTGGTTCAATGATTTCATTTGTTGGAGTTGTTATATTCATTTTTATTATATGAGAAAGTATATCTACTAATCGACAAATACTTTTTCCAACTCAAACAAGTAATTCAATTGAATGATTCCAAAATACTCCTCCTGCAGAACATAGTTATTCAGAACTACCTACTATTACATTTTAGTTTCTAATATGGCAGACAAGTGCAATGGATTTAAGCTCCATATATAAAGATTTCCCCTTTTGTTAGAAACTAATTAATGACAACATGAGCTAATATAAATCTTCAAGATAGTGCCTCTCCTATTATAGAACAATTAATTTATTTTCATGATCATGCCTTAATAATTATTATTATAATTTTAATAATTGTTATTTATATAATAGTTATATTAACTACTAACACTTTTACTAACCGATTTTTATTAGAAGGACAACTTATTGAAGTTGCTTGAACTATTGCTCCAGCAATTATCTTAATCTTTATTGCTATTCCATCTTTACGTCTTCTTTATTTAATGGATGAAATTAATAATCCTGTAGTAACTCTTAAAACAATTGGACATCAATGATACTGAAGTTATGAATATTCAGATTTTCTAAAAGTAGAATTTGATTCATATATAATCCCCATTAATGAAATAAATAATAATGATTTTCGGTTATTAGATGTTGATAATCGAGCTGCTTTACCTATAAATACTTTCATTCGAATTATTATTACAGCTACAGATGTTTTACACTCATGAACAGTTCCAAGTCTTGGAATTAAAGCAGATGCAACTCCTGGTCGATTAAATCAAACCAGATTCTTAATTAATCGACCAGGACTATTTTATGGTCAATGTTCAGAAATTTGTGGTGCAAATCATAGATTTATGCCTATTGTAATTGAAAGAATTTCTATTAAAAATTTTATTAACTGAGTTTCTAGTATAAATGAATAATCATCAGATGACTGAAAGCAAGTAATGGTCTCTTAAACCAAAAGATAGTAATTTAGCAATTACTTCTGATGAAAGAAGATTTAGTTAATAAATAACATTAGATTGTCAAACTAAAATTATCAAGTAAGGTATTCTTCTATTCCACAAATAATACCATTAAACTGATTAATATTATATTCATTTTTTATTATTATATTAATAATTTTTTCATTCGTAAATTATTATTCATTTATTCCATATCCACCTATTACAAAAAAAAGATTAAGTCCTAATACGTTAAATTGAAAATGATAACAAATTTATTCTCAGTATTTGACCCAGCAACAAGTTTTTATAATTTATCATTAAATTGAATTAGAACAATATTAGGTTTATTTATAATTCCTTATTCTATATGATTAATTCCATCACGAAACTTCTTATTATGAAACAATGTAATAATAATATTACATAAAGAATTTAAAACATTAATTGGATATAAAGATATTAATAAAGGAAGAACTTTTATTTTCATTTCATTATTTTCAATTATTATATTTAATAACTTCTTAGGACTATTTCCATATATTTTTACAAGAACAAGTCATATAACTATAACTCTATCATTAGCTTTACCTCTTTGATTGAGATTTATAATTTTTGGTTGAATTAATAATACTCAACATATATTTGCACATCTTGTTCCCCAAGGAACTCCTCCCGTATTAATACCTTTTATAGTTTGTATTGAAACAATTAGTAATATAATTCGACCTGGAACATTAGCAGTACGATTAGCTGCTAATATAATTGCTGGTCATTTACTTTTAACCCTATTAGGTAATACTGGACCATCTTTATCATTATCAATTTTAATAATTTTAATTATTACACAAATTGCTTTACTAGTTTTAGAATCAGCCGTTGCTATCATTCAATCATATGTATTTGCTGTACTTAGAACTCTTTATTCTAGAGAAGTTAACTAATGACAAGAAACAGAAATCATCCTTTCCACTTAGTAGATAAAAGACCTTGACCCCTTACAGGTGCCTTAGGGGCCTTAATTATAATAACAGGATTAATTAAATGATTTCACTTATATAATAATCAACTAATATTTATCGGTATATTAATTATAATTCTTACAATAATTCAATGATGACGAGACATTGTTCGAGAAGGAACCTATCAAGGTCTTCATACTAAATTTGTTACTAAAGGATTACGTTGAGGTATAATTTTATTTATTATTTCCGAAGTATTCTTTTTTATTTCATTCTTCTGAGCTTTTTTTCATAGTAGATTATCTCCTACAATTGAAATTGGTTCTCTTTGACCTCCTTTAGGTGTTGAACCTTTTAACCCTCTACAGATCCCTTTACTAAATACAGCAATTTTATTATCTTCAGGAGTTACAGTTACATGAGCTCATCATGGATTGTTAGAAAATAATTATAATCAAGCACTTCAAGGATTATTCCTTACCGTAATTTTAGGTATTTACTTTACTGTACTCCAGGCATATGAATATATTGAAGCACCTTTCACAATTGCTGATTCAGTTTATGGTTCAACCTTCTTTATAGCTACAGGATTCCATGGGCTACATGTAATTATTGGAACCACATTTTTACTTACATGCTTCCTACGTCATATATATCTTCATTTTTCCTCTAATCATCACTTTGGATTTGAAGCAGCTGCTTGATATTGACATTTTGTAGATGTAGTATGATTATTTTTATATATTTCCATTTACTGATGAGGTAGATAATTATTTTTCTAGTATAATTAGTACATTTGACTTCCAATCAAAAAGTTTGTTTGAAACAAGATAAATAATTTATATCATAACTATTATAACTTTTTGTATTATAATTTTATCAAGAATTATTATAACACTTGCCTCAATTATTTCAAAAAAATCTATTGAAGATCGAGAAAAATGTTCACCATTTGAATGTGGATTTGATCCTAAAAGATCAGCCCGATTACCATTCTCCTTACGATTTTTTCTTATTGCTGTAATTTTTTTAATTTTTGATGTAGAAATTGCATTATTATTACCTATAACAATTATTATATTATCATCTAATATAAAATCATGATTCATTATTAGATTCATTTTCCTAATTATTCTTTTAATTGGACTTTATCACGAGTGAAATCAAGGATCCTTAGAATGAGCATCTTAGGATAATAGTTAATTATAACATTTGATTTGCACTCAAAAAGTATTGAATTAAATCAATTTATCTTGAATATGAAGCAATTATTGCAATTAGTTTCGACCTAATAAATTGATATTAAGTTATCCTTATTCTTTTAGCTGAAACCAAAAAGAGGTATATTACTGTTAATAATATTATTGAATAAATTATTCCAGCTAAGGAAATAAGATGTTCAAGTGAAAGCTGCTAACTTATCACTTTAACGGTTAAATTCCGTTTATATTTCTTAGTATTTTATGTAGTTTAATTAAAACATTACATTTTCACTGTAAAAATATTATTTTATTTAATCATAAATTTTATTTAAAGATGATAACATCACATTAATATCTTCAATATTATGCTCTTAATTAAGCTATTTAAATATTTAAAATAATAAAATAAATACAATTACAATAAATCATATAACGAAAAATATTAAAAATAATTTTAAATTATTATATTGTCACCATTGATTAATATTACTTAACTTTATAAACAATAAATAAAATCCCTGACCACCAAAGTATTCATTTCAACCTCCATCAAATGATTTTAATGAATTATAACCTAGATTTAAAGGATAATAATTTACTCCATAAGTTGATAAATAAGGTATATATCATATTGAGCCAAAAAAAATGATAATATTAGATAATTTTAAAGAAATTAATGATTTACCCACTCCAGATTTAGCCAATTCATATCCTAATCAACCACCAATAACTCTTACAATCATTACTAAAAGTTTTAAAAATAAAGGTAAACAAACTAGTGAAGGTGTAGGAAAAATTATTCATCTAACCAATCTACCCCCTAAAATAACTATAGTTAATAAAAACATTATACCAACAATCATATTTTTATTTTCCTCTTCCATTATATAAAAAGTAACTAAATTAAAATCACCACATAATGTATAATAAAATAGTCGAAAAGAATAACATACTGTTAAACCAGTAGAAAAATAAAATAAAAAAAAACCAAAAATATTTAAATAACTTAAAGAAACTATTTCTAAAATTAAATCTTTAGAATAAAAGCCGGCTAAAAAAGGTATACCACATAAAGCAAAATTTGAAATTATTAAACAAGTTGAAGTTAATGGTATCTGAAAAGATAAATTACCTATAAAACGAATATCTTGAGAATCCTTTATAGAATGAATTATTACACCCGCACATATAAACAATAATGCTTTAAATAAAGCATGAGTTAATAAATGAAAAAAAGCTAAACTAGAAAAACCTAATGCTAAAATTCTTATTATTAAACCAAGTTGTCTTAAAGTAGAAAGAGCAATAATTTTCCTTAAATCATACTCAAAATTAGCTCCTAATCCAGCTATAAATATTGTTAATCCAGAAATTAATAATAAAAACAAATTTAAAAAAGGACTAAATGAAGGTCTAAATCGAATTAATAAATAAACGCCAGCAGTAACTAAAGTAGAAGAATGTACTAAAGCAGAAACAGGGGTTGGAGCTGCTATAGCAGCAGGTAATCAAGAAGAAAATGGAATTTGAGCTCTTTTAGTTATACCTGCTAAAACAACTAAAAATGTAATTATCTCCATTTCAAAACTATCTTTTAAAAATTCCAAATAATAAATATAGTTTCATCTTCCAAAATTTAATATTCAAGCAATAACTATAAGTAAGGCAACATCACCAATTCGATTAGAAAGAGCAGTTAATATACCAGCATTATAAGATTTAACATTTTGATAATAAATTACTAAACAATAAGAAACTAATCCTAACCCATCCCAACCTAATAAAATTCTAATTATATTAGGACTAATAATTAAAAACATTATTGATGTCACAAATAATAAAACCAAATAAATAAAGCGATTAATTGTATAATCCCCATGTATATAGTCATCACTATATAAAATTACTATAGAAGAAATAAAAAAAACAAATCTTATAAAAACTAATGATATTCAATCAAATAAAAATGTTATAACAAATCTTCTTGAATTTATTATAACTACTTCTCACTCAATAAAGTAAACCAAATCATTTATAATAAAATAAAATCCAATTCCAAATAAAATAATACTTACTAAAAATAAAAAAAAAAATCTAATAAAACAAATTGATATAAACCTCATAACCTAAAATATGCTATATATCATCGACATCACAAATCGATATTTTTTTTAAACTATTTAAGTTTATAATCAAAGTGTTAAATATTCCCCCTTTAAAATTATTAAATTTAAAGGGAATCAATGAAGAAATAATAATAAATATTCACGAGTATATCCCAACGAACAAGAATAAATACCAGAATAAATTTGACCATGTTGTCTATATGAAAATAAATATAAGGTATAAGCTGCACTAAAAAAAGAAAGAAAAATTAATATTAGTATTATTAATAAAGATCATCTTACTAAACTATTTAATAATATAATTTCACCTAATAAATTAATAGAAGGAGGTGCAGCCATATTACAAGATCTTAAAAGGAATCATCATAAAGCTATTCTTGGTATAAAATTTATTAAACCTTTATTAATTATTAAACTACGACTACCTAATCGTTCATAAGTGATATTAGCTAGACAAAATAATCCAGATGAACATAATCCATGAGCAATTATTAAAGTATAAGATCCACAATATCCTCAATATCTCATTGTTATTAATCCACCAATTACAATTCCTATATGAGCTACAGATGAATAAGCAATTAAAGATTTTAAATCAGTTTGACGTATACAAATTAATCTTACTAAAGTTCCACCTACAATACTAATAGAAATTCAAATATAATTAAATTTTATACCCAATATTATTAATACATTATAAATACGTAATAAACCATAACCACCTAATTTTAATAAAATGCCTGCTAAAATTATTGAGCCTCTTACAGGGGCTTCTACATGAGCCCTAGGAAGTCACAAATGAACTATAAATATAGGTATTTTAACCAAAAAAGCAATAATTATTCTTAAATAAAAAAATTTTCTTATTGAATCATAACCAAATATTAATGAAAAACTTAAATAATTTACATTATACAAAAATATAATACCAATAAGTATAGGCAAGGAAGCTAATAATGTGTAAAATAGTAAATAAATTCCTGCTTGTAATCGTTCAGGTTGATACCCTCAACCCAAAATTAAGAATAAGGTAGGAATTAGTCTACTTTCAAAAAACAAATAAAAAGCAAATAAATCCAATCTACTAAAAGTACATAATAATAATATTAACAAAATAATAATTATAAATAAAAAAAAATTACTAAAATAAGAATAACGATAAATAGCCTCACTTGCAGTAATTATTAATACACAAATTCATATTCTTAGTAAAATTAATCCGTAAGAAATATAGTCATAACCAAATAGATAACCTACTCCATTTCAACAAAAAAAATATGGAAATATAAATAAATAAATAAATGAAAGAAAAAATATTATACTTTGAACAATTCATCAATAATTTTTCCTAAAACATAAAGGGATTAAAAAAATTAAAAAAATAATATACTTTAACATTGTAATATGTTATAAATGTTAAAAAAATCACTACCGTATCTTCGAATTATTGATACTAAAATAGACAAACCCAATGCACCTTCACAAACCGAAAAAGTTAAAAATACTATACTAAAATAAATTTCATAATTAAATAATACTAAGTATCTATATAAGATAGTGTATAAAATAAGTACAATAAATTCTAAGCTTAATAAAGTAGCTAATAAATGTTTTCGATTAGAAGAAAAAACTCAAACTCCACAAAAAAAACATAAAGAACAAAAATATATTATCATAAATAGTTTCAATAATTTAATTTAAAATACTGGTCTTGTAAATCAGAAATAAGGTGACCTTTTGAAATTTCAGAGAGAAAGATATACCTCTTCATAAACTCCCAAAGTTTATATTTTTCATAAACTACCCTCTGATATTAAATCAGCCTTCATAATTACTTGTTCAATATTAAGAATTATCTTTACCCAAATAAATCATCCCTTAGCAATAGGATTAATCCTATTAATTCAAACTATTTTTATTTCAATTATTACAGGATTACTTTCTCAATCATTCTGATTTTCATATATTTTATTTATTATTTTTCTTGGAGGAATATTAGTATTATTTATCTACGTAACAAGATTAGCATCTAATGAAATATTTTCTATATCAACAAAGCTAATTATATTATCAATATTTATTTTACCAATTATAGGAATAATTTATTGAAAAATATCTACTTCAATTATAAGTCAAGAAACATTTAACTTTATAAATATTAATAATAGTATTTATTTACCCTTAATTAAATTATATAATAGTCCAACAAGAATTATTACAATTATATTAGCGACCTATCTATTTTTAACATTAATTGCTGTAGTCAAAATTACTAATATTTTTAAAGGTCCGCTACGACAATATAATTAATGAATAGACCTATACGAGTTAATCACCCCCTATTTAAAATTTTTAATAATGCTTTAATTGATTTACCTTCCCCGTCCAATATTAGAAGATGATGAAATTTTGGATCACTTTTAGGACTATGTTTAGGTATGCAAATTATTACAGGAATTTTTCTAGCTATACATTATTGTCCTAATATTGAATTAGCTTTTTTTAGAGTTAATCATATCTGTCGAGATGTAAACTATGGTTGATTAATACGAACCTTACATGCTAATGGAGCTTCAATATTCTTTATTTGTATTTACTTACATATTGGTCGAGGGATATATTATGGCTCTTATAAATTTTTATATACATGATCAGTAGGAGTATTAATTTTTTTTTTAACAATAGCAACCGCTTTTATAGGATATGTATTACCATGAGGACAAATATCATTCTGAGGAGCAACCGTAATTACTAATTTACTTTCAGCTATTCCATATATAGGAATTGATTTAGTACAATGAGTTTGAGGAGGATTTGCAGTAGATAATGCAACATTAAATCGATTCTTTACATTTCATTTTATACTACCATTTATTATTATTGCAATAGTAATAATTCATTTATTATTCCTTCATCAAACAGGATCAAATAATCCATTAGGATTAAATAGAAATATTGATAAAATCCCATTCCATCCATACTTTTCAATTAAAGATACATTTGGATTTATAATTTTAATTATATTTTTAACAATTTTAACCCTAAAAGGACCATATATTCTAGGAGATCCCGACAATTTTACACCTGCAAATCCACTTGTAACCCCTATTCATATTCAACCTGAATGATATTTTCTATTTGCTTATGCTATCTTACGATCAATTCCTAATAAATTAGGAGGAGTTATTGCATTAGTAATATCTATTGCCATTTTATTTTTTATACCTTTATATAATTCAAATTTTCGAGGAATTCAGTTTTATCCTATTAATCAAATTATATTTTGGATTATAGTAAATACAGTTATTTTATTAACATGAATTGGAGCACGTCCAGTTGAAGATCCGTATATTATTACTGGACAATTATTAACAATTCTATACTTTGTGTATTATATTATAAATCCAATACTAACAAAGATATGAGAAAATTTAATTAAATAGTTAATTAATTAAGACAAAATTATGTTTTGAAAGCATATATAAGAGGTTAAATTCCTCTATTAACTTTTAAATTTCTACTTAATTATATTCACTAAAATAAAAATGAAAATAATAAAATTTTTAAACCAAGAAAAAAAAAAAGATAATTTAATGATAAAGGTAAAAAACTCCTTCAAGCAAGATATATTAACTTATCATAACGAAATCGAGGTAAAGTTCCACGAACTCACACAAATAAGAAAGAAATTAATCTTAACTTTAAGTAAAAAAAAAAAGAATTAATGTCACTGCCTAAGAAAATTACACAAAATAATATTCTTATAAATAAAATTCTAGCATATTCAGCCAAAAAAATTAATGCAAATCTACCACTTCTATATTCAACATTAAATCCAGAAACTAATTCAGATTCACCCTCAGCAAAATCAAATGGAGTCCGATTAGTTTCTGCTAAACATGACGTAAATCATACTAATGATAATGGTAAAGTTATAAAAATTAACCACATGTAATGCTGATAATAATAAAAACTTATTAAATTGTATCTACTAATCAAAAAAACAAAAGATAATAAAATTAAAGCTAAACTCACTTCATAGGAAATTGTTTGAGCTACAGCCCGAAGCCCTCCTAATAAAGAATAATTAGAATTTGAAGATCATCCAGCAATTATAACTGTATATACACCTAAACTAGTACATCCTAAGAAAAAAAGTAAACCCAATTCAAAAGAATGTAAACCTCTTAAATAAGGTATAATTATTCAAATTAATAAAGAAAGGAATAATCTAAAAATAGGAGCAAAATAATAAGAAATATAGTTAGAAACTATAGGAAAAGTTTGTTCCTTAGAAAATAACTTGATTGCATCACTAAAAGGTTGAAAAATTCCTAAAAATCCTACCTTATTAGGCCCTTTACGGATATGAATATAGCCTAATACTTTACGTTCTAACAAAGTTAAAAAAGCTACACCTACTAAAACACAAATTAATAAAATTAAACTAACTAAAAATAATAAAAAAAATTCCAATACTATTTGTAATTTAAATTACATTTATAGATTCTAAATCTACTACACTTTTCTGTCAAAATAGTTTAATAATAATCAATAGTAAAAATTATTTTAAATATTTGGTCCTTTCGTACTAAAATACTTTAATTTATATTAGATAGAAACCAACCTGGCTCACACCGGTTTGAACTCAGATCATGTAAGAATTTAAAGGTCGAACAGACCTAATTTTTAAGCTTCTACACCTAAAGATAATCTTAATCCAACATCGAGGTCGCAATCTTTATTGTCAATATGAACTCTTAAATAAAATTACGCTGTTATCCCTAAGGTAATTTAGTCTTTTAATCATTAAATATGGATCATATTTATATAAATTTATAATTAATTAATAAAAAGAGTTATATTTTTCTTTCCATCACCCCAACAAAATATTTTATAAAATTTTTCATATTACTAACACACTAAATATTAATAAATATTAAACTCTATAGGGTCTTCTCGTCCCAAAAATTTATTTAAGCTTTTTAACCTAAAAATTAAATTTTAAATTAATAAAATTAAGACAGTTATTATCTCGTCCAACCATTCATTCCAGCCTTCAATTAAAAGACTAATGATTATGCTACCTTTGCACAGTCAAAATACTGCGGCCATTAAAATTTATCATTGGGCAGGTTATACTTCAAAAATATTAAAGAAGAGATGTTTTTGTTAAACAGGCGAATAATTAAAATTTTGCCTAATTCCTTAAATTAACTCAACAATAAAAAAAAATTATTACAAATTAATTATACTAATTTAATCATAATAAAAATTAAAAACAATTAATTAAATCCTTTTAGTAAAAAGTTTAAAATGAAAAAAATTAAAAAATATAAAAATAATATTTTAACAAACTTAAAATAATAATAATTATTAAATCCACATAATTTAAATTACAATTTATTATTTATAAATTTTTAATAAAAAGCTTATCCCTTCTATTATTTATATTAACTTAAATTTAATTTTTAAAGAAAAAAATTAAAGAAAAAATTTAAATTAAATTTATTTCCTAAAAAACTAGATATCCTCATTAACGATTAACATTTCATTACCAACAAATTATTATTAATATTTTTTCAACAATAAATAATTTAATTTATTAACTCTAAAGAAATCGAGATAATTATTATTTATAATATATAATTAATTAATCCTGATACACAAGGTACAAAAAATAAATTCAACTTATAACTTAATAAATTTATTATATAAGTTCCTTCACAGTACTAATTAAATATTACTAAAATTAATTAAATCTATAACATATACAACAACAAATAAATGTTTTCTATAAAAGTATTTTATAAATAAAAATATAGTAATTACTATTTATCAAGTTATATTGAATTGCACAATAATAATTTCAATGTAAATGAAATTTCTAACTTATAAGATTAACTTGATTAATCTAGCTACACCTTCCGGTACACCTACTTTGTTACGACTTATCTCACCTTAATAGTGAGAGTGACGGGCGATGTGTACACATCCTAGAGCTAAAATCATTTTAATAATCTCATTAAAATTACTATTAAATCCACCTTTATATAAAAATTACAGCTTAAATTCCGTTTATAAATATATTGTAATCCATTTCCACCTAATTATAAACTGCACCTTGACCTGAAATTTTACTTAATAAAATATTAAGAAAATTACCCTAATAAGATTTTCAAATAAACGGCGGTATACAAATTAATAAAGTTAGGTAAGGTTCAACGTGGACTATCGATAACGGAACAGATTCCTCTAAATAGACTAAGATACCGCCAAATTCTTTAAGTTTCAAGTCTATAACTAATACTACTCAAGTTATAAATAAATTTTAAGTCCAAAATAATAGGGTATCTAATCCTAGTTTAAATTCTTAGATTTCTTAGCCTCATACATATTTTTATATTAATTAAAACAAAAAATATTGATTTCACCCAAAAACTTTATAAATAAATTAAATTATTTATATTAACTAACTTAACTAAAAACATTTATTAATATTTTATGTATAACCGCGACTGCTGGCACATACTTTGTCAACACTTAATGAAAATAACTAATTCAAAACTACCTTAATTTATAATATTTATTACTGCTACCAAAAATTATTTATTCATTTAGAATATATTAACTATTAATCAATTACATATAATATTTTTTTTCATAATAAATAAATAAGCAAGAATAAAACTTATTAATAAAAGGAAATAAATATTAGGTATGGATATACATATATTAATAATTTTATATATAAATATATGTATATATATATAGGTAGGGAGTATATCTTTCTTATTGATTTTATAGATAAAGTATTAATATTATTTAATTACTAATAATATTTCTTATAAACTAATGACCCCCATCATTAAATATACTTTATATATAATCATTATTAATTAGTATTTATAATTTTCTAATAATTTTTCATTAAATTATAATATATATTGATTTCATAGATAAAGTATTAATATTATTTAATTACTAATAATATTTCTTATAAACTAATGACCCCCATCATTAAATATACTTTATATATAATCATTATTAATTAGTATTTATAATTTTCTAATAATTTTTCATTAAATCATAATATATATATATTGATTTTATAGATAAAGTATTAATATTATTTAATTACTAATAATATTTCTTATAAACTAATGACCCCCATCATTAAATATACTTTATATATAATCATTATTAATTAGTATTTATAATTTTCTAATAATTTGTTATTATAATCTATACAATAAATTATTTATTATATATATATATATATGTATATGTATTTATTTTATATTAATTAAATATGTCACATTAGTTCCTATATATCCATATTTAAATATATGAATAGAATATATAAAATATAAGTGGTTTATATATATAAGAAATTTATTATTATTATTATCTCTATCTCTATAAGATCCATCTATTTTTAATATTCATATAGGGCAAATAACTTATAATAGTCCATATTGTATAATAAATACTGCTCTCTTTAGAATTATAAGATTTATATACATATATATAATTATATAATATAAATACCTTATTATAAAAGGGAAAAAAAACTCAAAAAAGTGGGTCAAAAACGCAAAAACCAGGGGAAAAATCCGAAATCTCGGATTCTCATAGAATTTAGATATAGGTTATAATTTTAAATGTAAATTAATTATAATAATTTAGATGCAATTAATAAAATTATTTTTATAAATTAAATTTTTCCTAAATATATATATAAATATATTAGTAATTTTTTACATAGTCCAGTTATTTAAATTCTATATACATATATACATTTCAACTAAAAAGAAAAATTATAAAAAAATTTAAACTTATATAAAAGGAGTAATTGATTG